CAATGGTATATTTACATAAATATATTGAAATAAAATTATCATATTGTAATATATTGAATTATTCAATGGTATATTTACATAAATATATTGAAATAAAATTATCATATTGTAATATATTGAATTATTCAATGGTATGTTTACATAAATATATTGAAATAAAATTATCATATTGTAATATATTGAATTATTCAATGGTATGTTTACATAAATATATTGAAATAAAATTAATTAAATTATTCAATGGTATATTTACATAAATATATTGAAATAAAATTATCATATTGTAATATATTGAATTATTCAATGGTATGTTTACATAAATATATTGAAATAAAATTATCATATTGTAATATATTGAATTATTCAATGGTATGTTTACATAAATATATTGAAATAAAATTATCATATTGTAATATATTGAATTATTCAATGGTATGTTTACATAAATATATAAATTAGGTTAATATTGGGAGAATATACTAATCTATTATATATATTTATATTTTATATTAATAATATAATAATATTATGGAGCAATATTCTTTATATATAACATAAATATATTGAAATAAAATTATCATATTGTAATATATTAAATTATTCAATGGTATATTTACATAAATATATTGAAATAAAATTATCATATTGTAATATATTAAATTATTCAATGGTATATTTACATAAATATATTGAAATAAAATTATCATATTGTAATATATTGAATTATTCAATGGTATATTTACATATAAGGGATAAAATATTATTGTTCCACAATTTAAGTTTTATTTTAAAAAGAATTTTCTTCATAAAGTGAAAATCTATATTTATTATTTGGGAGAATTAATAAATAAAAATTAATCATGGATATGAAGAATCTGGGACCGGGAGGGCCGTCTGTCTGGGGGGAACATGATATGTGAGTATTTGATCAATAGGAGTTAGGTTATAATGCCAAAGCTGTGGTTAGAATAATTATAAGTCATAGATACATATAATAAATTATATCATATAATAAGATATAACAGTTAAATATTTGTAGCGAACTTAATGTGAGCGAAGGAATAGTATAACTATTAGTATTTTACATATGGGACTGTAAATGTAGTGTAATAGATTATTATTAGTATCCGATCTAGTCCAGAGGAACTATGGACCAGGTGATACCGAGCTAGCGAGGGGGAATATCATTCACGCTCCAAGACCACTTTTTTTATTATTTATTATAAAATAAATTTGATTCTAGTTTATAAAAATTATTATTTAAGTATATTTAATATTTAAATTTTTGTGTGAGGTTTTAATTTATTTAAAAAATAAATTAAATGTGAGTTTAAAATTCGCAGTTTTTAGTTTTATATATGTAGTAATTTATGATATAGTTAATTTAAATGTGACTAGCAAAAGGTGTGCCAGCAGCTGCGGTTATACATCTAGTCAGAATAATTTTTTTTAGATAAATTATTATATTTTAATTTATTTTAGACTAAAATTTATTTATATTTTAAGTGAAATTTAATGGAATTTTTTATTAGTTTAGTTAAAATTATTATAAGAAATTCTTATTAATAAACTAGGATTAGATACCCTATTATAAAGAATGTAAATTTTTTTCTTAGTATTATAAGTTAAGATCTTTAAATTGAAAGAATTTGACGGTAATTTTAATCATTTTAGAGGAACCTGTTCTGTAATCGATAATCCACGATAAATTTTACCTTTAAAAAATATTGTTTGTATATCTCTGTCTGATTGAATGTTTTATTAGGAATATTTTCTTAAATTTTTTTAAAATTTATGTCAGGTCAAGGTGCAGCTATTTATGGGTTTGAAATGGGTTACATTTAATTTATTAATTATTAGATTGATTCATGTATTTGGTTCATGAAATTGGATTTAGTTGTAATGTTAAATATATATTTTTCATGATATATGTTCTTGATTAAGTACACATCGCCCGTCACTCTCACTATTAAAGTGGGATAAGTCGTAACAAAGTAGTCCTATCGGAAGATGGGGCTGGAATTATACAAACTATAATCTAGGATTAACTTTTATTTACATTAAAAGTTTATTTGTGCAATTCAAATTAGTTTGAAATTTATTAATTATAATTTAATGAAAATTTTATTAAATTATAATCTAATTAAAATAATATTTATTTATAGTATTTTTTTAGGAATTAATATATTTATATTTATAGTTAATTTAACTGTAATGGTTAATTTATTATTATATTTTAAGTAGAATATTTTTTTGTACCTTTTGTATCAGGGTTTATTAATTAAAATTTATTTAAACTTTAAATTTCCCGAATTTAAAAGAGATAATAATAATTGTTATTTAATGTTATAAAATTATTAATAAATTATTATTAGAAGTTATATGCTATTCATTTTTAAATATCTGGTTTCTTAATAATTGAATTTAATTCAGAATTAATGCGTAATTTATATAGTAAATATTAATTTATTATATAGTTTTAATTTAAGTTTAGTAAGGATAAGCTTTCTAAACTTTCTATAATTTATGTAAAATACTAATAGTTTTGTAGGATTAGAAATTTTCATCATTTATTTTGTAATAAAAATGTTAAATATATTATTTATTTTTTTAGATTTAGATTTTTATTAAGATATTTCAGTTAATTTTTAATTGAAAGTAATAATGATAAAATTAGTAAAATTTATAAATTAATATATAGTAATTCGGCAATTTTATTCTCCACCTGTTTAACAAAAACATGTCTTAATGTTTATTTTTATTAAGTCTGGCCTGCTCAATGATTATTATAATTAAATAGCCGCAGTATTTTGACTGTGCGAAGGTAGCATAATCATTTGTCTTTTAATTGAAGGCTTGTATGAATGGTTTAATGAGAGAATAACTTTCTTTATATTAAAATTTGAATTTAATTTTTAAGTTAAAAAGCTTAAATTGTTAAAAGGGACGAGAAGACCCTATAGAATTTTATTTTTATATTTAAGGAAAATCTTTTGGTTATAAATTATTTTTAAATATGGAAATTTTGTTGGGGCGACAGTGAGATTAAATTAACTCTCATATTTTATTATATTATAGATTAGTATATTTAAGATCCTTTAATTAAGGAAAATTAGATTAAATTACCTTAGGGATAACAGCGTAATTTTTTTGGAGAGTTCTTATCGATAGAAGAGTTTGCGACCTCGATGTTGGATTAAAATTAGATTTAAGTGCAGAAGCTTAATTTTCTAGGTCTGTTCGACCTTTAAATTTTTACATGATCTGAGTTCAAACCGGCGTGAGCCAGGTTGGTTTCTATCTTTTTTATTAATTATATAAATTAGTACGAAAGGACCATTTATATCAAATAATTTGTTATGATTTATTTAATGAATAATTTTAAAACTATTTTGGCAGATTAGTGCGGTAAATTTAGAATTTATTTATGTAATTTAATATTACAGATAGTATTGTTTTTAATTGTTTATTTAGTTATAATTATTTGTATTTTAATTTGTGTTTCTTTTGTGACTTTAATAGAGCGTAAAGTTTTAGGATATATTCAGCTACGTAAAGGTCCTAATAAATTAGGTATAATTGGCTTGTTACAACCTTTTTCTGATGGGATTAAATTATTTTTTAAGGAACAAATTTATCCTTATAAATCAAATTATGTAATTTATTATTTATCTCCTATGTTTCTATTATTAATGTCTTTTTTAATATGATTGCTATTTCCTTTTTTATTTAATGTATTTAACTTTAATTATGGGATTTTATTTTTTATAGTTTGTACTGGTATAGGTGTTTATGGTTTAATGCTTTCAGGCTGGTCTTCTAATTCAAATTATGCGCTTTTGGGTAGTTTACGTTCTGTGGCTCAAGTTATTTCTTATGAGGTTAGAATAATTATAATTATATTATGTATAATTATTTTTGTAATAAGTTACAATTTAATGGATTTTATATATTATCAGAAAATAGTTTGATTTATTTTTATATGTTTCCCTTTATTTTTTTGTTGATTGTCTTCATGTTTAGCTGAGACTAATCGTTCACCCTTTGATTTTGCTGAAGGTGAGAGAGAATTAGTTAGTGGATTTAATGTAGAGTATAGAAGTGGAGGATTTGCTTTAATTTTTTTATCTGAATATATAAATATTATTTTTATAAGAATAATAACAGTTATTTTGTTTTTAGGTTCTGATTTTTATTCATTATTTTTTTATTTAAAATTGGTATTTATTATTTTTTGATTTATTTGAGTGCGTGGTGTTCTTCCTCGGTTTCGTTATGATAAGTTAATGTATTTAACCTGGAAATTGTTTTTACCTTTATCATTAAATATGTTCTTATTTTATTTGGGTTTATTAATTTATAATATTCTATAAATTTAATTCATTAAATTAAGTATGTTAGTAAAGTCAATGAAAGAATTTAACTTTCATTTTATACTTTCAAAGTATAAGTTTATCTAAAACTTATTGACTTATTCTAGAAGTTTATCTCAGGTTTTAATTATTAATGGATTAATAATAAAATATCTAAAATATAATATTGTTAATATTTGTCCTGTAAAAATGTAAGGTTCTTCTGCTGGTCGAGCTCCAATTCACGTTAAAAGAATAATAATAGTCACTATTCTTCAGAATAATCTTTTTCTTAATGGATAAAATAAATTACCTTGGAATTTACTTTTATTAATAATTATAGGTAATAAAATAATTAAAATAGATAAAATTATTGCGATTACTCCTCCTAATTTATTAGGAATAGATCGTAAAATTGCATATGCAAATAAGAAATATCATTCTGGCTGAATATGGACAGGGGTTACTAAAGGGTTAGCTGGAATAAAGTTTTCAGGGTCTCCTAATATTTTAGGTTCTAAAAGAATTAATAATGAAAATAATAATAATGTAATTGTTATTCCCATTAAGTCTTTGATTGAAAAGTAAGGATGGAATGGGGATTTGTCATAATTAGAATTTAATCCTAAGGGATTATTTCTTCCAGTTTGATGTAAAAATAGTAAGTGAATTATTACTATAGCTATAATTACGAATGGTAAAAGGAAGTGTAAAGTAAAGAATCGAGTTAATGTTGCATTGTCAATAGAAAACCCTCCTCATAATCATATTACTAAGGTTTTTCCTAAATAGGGAACTGCAGATAATAAATTAGTAATTACTGTTGCTCCCCATAATGATATTTGTCCTCAGGGTAGAACATATCCTAGAAAGGCAGTTCCTATAATTATAAATAATAAAATTGTACCTACTATTCAGGTTATATGTAATTTATATGACCCATAATATAATCCTCGTCCAATATGAATGTATAAACATATAAAAAATAGGGATGCCCCATTAGCATGTGTATATCGTATTAATCATCCATTATTTACATCTCGACAAATATGGACTACTCTACTAAAAGCTAATTCAATATTGGCTGTATAATGCATAGCTAAAAATAATCCTCTAATTAGTTGAATTATTAAACATAATCCTAATAATGATCCAAAATTTCATCATAATGAAATTGAAGTAGGGGAGGGGAGGTCAATTAATGAATTATTAATAATTTTAAATAATGGGTGTGTTTTCCGTATTGGTTTATTCATATTTGGTTTTTATACGTAAAGGTCCTTCGTTAATTTTTACATTATTAGAAACTACAATTATAGTGAATAATAGATAAATAATTACTATTAAGGTAATTTTTGCGGAATTTATATTAAAGATTTTTATTAGTCTAATTTGTTCATTTATTATTAAAACATTAAATGATTGAAGTCTAATAAGTTTATAGCTTATAACTAAAAATATAAAAATTATTAATAAAGATATAATTTCAATATTTGAAAGATAAAATTTTTCATTTGATGCAACTCTTGCTATATAAATGAAAAGGACTAGGGCTCCTCTTAATATAATAATAATAATAATATAAGTGAAAAAGAATGATTTTAATAAATATCCTATAATTAAGGATGAAATAATTGTTTGTAAAATAAGGATAACTCCTATTCTTAAAGGATGTTTTAAAGTTATTAATACTATAGATAATATAAATATAAATATTAAAATAATTTTCAATTCAGTAAGTAGTTTATTTAAAATATTAATTTTGGAGATTAAAGATAAGTTATTCTTTTTACTGAAGTTTTAGAGATTTATCTATTTATGATTTACAAAATCATTGTTTTATTATTAAACTACTAAAACTTATTTATGTATTTGAATATTTTATTTTTTTTGGATTTTTAAGAGGTTTATTAACTTTTTGTTTTACCCGAAAACATTTATTATTAACTTTATTAAGCTTAGAATATATAGTTTTATGTGTATTTACTATATTATTTTTATTGATAGTAAATTATGGGTATGAATTATATATTTCTTTAATTTTTTTAGTTTTTACTGTTTGTGAAGGTGCTTTAGGGCTTTCTATTTTAGTTTCCTTGGTTCGTAATCAAGGAAATGATTATTTATCTAGAATATCTGTTTTGTCATGATAATATGATAAAGTATTTAATTATAATTTTCTTTTTAATCCCATTGATTTTAAATTATTGATTATTAATATATTTGTTTATAATTATAACTTTTATATTTTTATTTTTAAATATTTATTATACTTTTATTTCTTCTTCTAGAAATTTAATAGGAGTTGATTTGTTATCTTATAGATTAATTGGTCTAACTTTTTTTATTATTTTTTTAATAATAATAGCAAGCTATAAAATTTATTTAAATAATGAAAAATTAATAAGTTTTTGTTTAACTATATTATTAATATTATTAACATTAATAATAACTTTTTGTTCATTAAATATATTTTTATTTTATTTATCTTTTGAGAGATCATTAATCCCCACCCTTTTTTTAGTTTTTGGGTGGGGATATCAGCCTGAACGAATTTCTGCTGGTTATTATTTACTTTTTTATACTTTATTTGCTTCTTTGCCTTTATTATTAAGTATTTTTTATATTATAATGACTCTTAAGACATTGGATTTTTGGTTAATTAGTTTTGATTCAGTAAGTTTTTACTTATATCTTTCTTTAATTATAGCCTTTTTGTTTAAGATTCCTGTGCCTTTTTTTCATTTTTGATTACCTAAGGCTCATGTTGAAGCTCCAATTTCAGGTTCAATGATTTTAGCTGCTATTATATTAAAGTTGGGAGGTTATGGTTTAATTCGGGTTTATATATTTTTAGGTTCTTTTTCTGTTAAATATTCATATATATGGATTTGTTTAAGTTTATGGGGTTCTTTAATAATTAGTTTTTTATGTTTATTTCAGGTTGATATTAAATCAATTATTGCCTATTCTTCTGTTGCTCATATATCTTTAGTAATTTGTGGCATTATAACTTATAGTTATTATGGATTTGTTGGTTCTTTAATTATTATAATTGGTCATGGTTTTTGTTCTTCTGGTCTTTTTTGTTTGGCAAATATTATTTATGAGCGAAGACATAGTCGTTCTTTGTTTATTAATAAGGGATTTATAATTACTATGCCTAGAATAACACTTTTTTGGTTTCTTTTATGTTCTAATAATATGTCTTCACCCCCTTCTTTAAATCTTTTAGGGGAAATTTATTTAATTAATTCAATTATTTCTTGGGATTGTATAACAATATTTTTTTTAGGATTTATATCATTTATAAGTTGTTGTTTTAGAATTTATTTATTTTCAATAACTCAGCATGGTTATATATATAGAGGTTTATTAAGTTTTAGTTCTGTAAATATTCGTGAATATTTTTTAATTCTTTGTCATTTTATTCCTCTTAATTTTTTAATTATAAAATTTGATACTTTTGCTTTATTCTTATAAAGGATTTATGGTAGTTTAAATTAGAATAATAATTTGTGGTATTATTGGTGAATAATATTCTCTAAATCCATGATTAATTTATATAAATATTGATTTTTAGTTTTATTATTATTTGGAGGGGTTTCAATATTTCTTGGTTTGTTATTTATATATAATGATTTTTCGATTCTTTTTGATTGGGAAGTTATTACATTAAATTCTTCTTATTTATCAATATCTTTATATTTTGATTGAATATCTTTTTTATTTATAGGTAGAGTTTTATTTATTTCATCTATAGTAATTTTGTATAGCTCTTCTTACATAGGGAATGATTTGTTTAGGGTTCGATTTTTATTAATTGTATTATTATTTGTTATATCTATAATATTTTTAATTATTAGTCCAAATTTAATTAGAATTTTATTGGGTTGAGATGGTTTAGGTTTAGTTTCTTATTGTTTAGTTATTTATTATCAGAATTTTAAGTCTTATAATGCTGGTATATTAACAATTTTAAGTAATCGTATTGGTGATGTAGCTATTTTAATAGGAATTGCTTGATTGTTTAATATGGGTAGATGAAATTTTATCTATTATTTAAAGTTTTTAAATCAAGAAGTTTCTTTTTGATTATTTTGTTTATTAGTTTTAGCTGCTTTTACTAAGAGAGCCCAAATTCCTTTTTCTTCTTGGTTACCAGCCGCTATGGCTGCTCCTACACCTGTTTCTGCTCTTGTTCATTCTTCTACTTTAGTTACAGCTGGTGTTTATTTGTTGATCCGTTTTAGAAATTTACTTTATTGTCATGATTTAAGTTATTTTTTATTATTTTCTTCTTTAACTATATTTATAGCAGGATTAGCTGCTAATTTTGAATATGATTTGAAGAAGATTATTGCTCTTTCTACTTTAAGTCAACTTGGTTTAATAATAAGAGTTTTATTTATGGGTTTAAGTTATGGTGCATATTTTCATATATTAACTCATGCTTTTTTTAAGGCTTTGATGTTTTTATGTGCAGGTTTAATTATTCATTGTATAAATGATTCTCAGGATATTCGTCATATAGGGGCTTTAATTAATTGTATTCCTTTTACTTGTTCTTGTTTTTGTATTTCAAATTTATCTTTAGGAGGATTTCCCTTTTTATCTGGTTTTTATAGAAAGGATTTATCTCTTGAATATATAGGCTATTTTTATAATAATTTATATATTTTTATTTTATTTTATTTATCTATTGGGCTAACATTAACTTATAGTTTACGTTTAATTTATTATTGTTTTAGAGGATCTAATGGTTTAATAAATAATTTAAATTATTCTGAAGATAAAATTATAATGTATTCTTTAATTTTTTTAACTTTAATATCAGTTTTTAGAGGTAGCTCTTTAAGTTGATTAATTTTTTCTTATCCTATTTTTATATGTTTTCCTTTAATTTTAAAATTGTTACCTTTAATTTTTGTATTTTTAGGTTTTTGGTTAGGTTACAGTTTATCTTTATTAACTTTGTATGATTCTATTTTTGGTTTATCTTTAAAGTACATGGTTGAATATTTGAGTTTTATATGATTTATACCAAGTTTTAGAACTTACATGATTTATCGTCCTTCTTTAGTTTTTTCTAAAATAAGATTATTTTTTATAGATAATAGTTGGGGAGAATATATAATTTCTAGTTCTTTATTTAATTTATTTAATTATTTAAGTTCTTTTTATTCATCTTATCATATAAATAATGTTAAGACTTATTTATTAAGATTTATTCTTATTATGGGTTTTATTATAATTATTTACTTGAATATCTTAAGTTTTAAAGTATAACCCTGAAGAGGTTATTATAGGTGTATACCTTTCAAGTAATATTTATAAAGATATTTATCTTATTTTCTCATTGAAAATGAGGAGTTTTAAAATTGTTAAACTATATAAATAAGAGAAAAACGGAATTTAACCGCTTTGAAAGATAGTTAGCAGCTCCTTTCAGAACTTCATTCTCTTTTAATTGGATTAGGTTTAAAATCAATAAATTCATTAACAATGAATTGCCTCTAAGTTTTGGCTTCAATTAATTTTTTAATAGAATAGATAAGGGAAGATTTTCCTAATTTTAGGTCGAAACTAAATGTAATATTTTACTTCATTATCTTGGTGAGGTAAACTATAAAATAGTAGTTTTTAATTGCAAATTAAATGTTTTATTTAAACTATAACCCCAGTTAGTTCATTCTAATACTCCATTATTTCATTCATGATATAGTCCAATAATTAAGATAATAATAAAAATTAAAATAGTTACAATTCATTCTTTTCTTAATCTTAATTTTAAAGTTAAAATAATTGGTAATATAATGGCAATTTCGATATCAAAAATTAAAAATAGAACTGCAATTAGAAAGAATTGAATTGAAAAAGGTGTTCGTGATGATCTTATAGGATCAAATCCACATTCAAATGGGGATGATTTTTCTCGGTCTTTCTTTGATGTTTTTGAAATGATTGTACATATTAATATCGTTAATGAAGTAATTGTAAATGCAATAATTGTACATGTTAAGATTATAAAAATTATCTTTTCTTATTTTAAAGATCTTTTGATTGGAAGTCAAATATATTAAATATACTAAAAAGATTTATTTTATTATCTTCCTCATCAGTAAATTGAAATATAAAGGAATAATCAAACTACATCTACAAAATGTCAATATCATGCTGCAGCTTCAAATCCAAAATGATGATTTATTGAAAAATGGCATTTGATATGTCGAATAAGACATACTAATAAGAAAATGGTCCCAATAATTACATGGAGACCGTGAAATCCTGTTGTTATATAAAAGCAAGACCCGTAAATTGAATCTCTAATACAAAATCTGGCTTCTATATATTCATAGGCTTGAAGAATTGTAAAATATATGCCTAAGATAACGGTTATTATTAATCTTTTTGTTGTTTCTGAATAATTATTTCTTATTAAACTATGATGAGCTCATGTAACTGTTATTCCTGAACATAATAAGATTATAGTATTTAGTAATGGGATTTCTATTGGGTTGAATACTATGATTCCTTTTGGTGGTCATATTATTCCAATTTCTACTGTTGGGGCAAGTCTTCTATGAAAAAATCTTCAGAAGAATGAAATAAAGAAAAATACTTCTGAAATAATAAAAAGAATTATACCAATTTTTAATCCATTTGTGACTTTAATGGTATGGTGACCTTGAAAAGTTGCTTCACGAATAATGTCTCGTCATCATTGAATTATAGTTAAGATTAAAATTAATGTTCCTATATAAAATAGATATATTTCATTTGTGTGGAATCATAAAACTATTCCAGTAGTAACTGTTATAGCTCCAATTGATCCGGTTAAAGGTCATGGGCTATAGTCTACTAGATGATAAGGATGATTTTTATGTATTTTCATAATTAATGTATAACTTCTCTAGAATATAATGTTGTTAATACTGAAAATACATAAGCTTGAATAATTGCTACTGCAGCTTCGAATAATATTAGAATAATTTGGATACTAATAATGAATATTAAAATTGTATTGTTTCTATCAATTGATTTATTACCAAGTAATCTTATTAAAAGATGACCTGCAATTATATTAGCTGTAAGTCGAACAGCTAATCTTCCAGGTCGAATAATATTACTAATAGTTTCAATTAGAACTATGAAAGGTATTAATACTCTCGGAGTGCCTCTAGGTACTAAATGGGAAAATATAGAATTTGTATTTTTAAATCATCCAAAAATTATTATTCTTAGTCATAAAGGTAAAGCCAAACTTAATGAAAAAGTTAAGTGTCTTGATCTTGTAAAAATGTAAGGTATTAGTCCTATAAAATTATTTATTAAGATAAATAGGAAAAGTGAAATAGTGATAAGAGTTATTCCCTTAGATTCATTTCTTTGTATTAATAATTTAAATTCGTAATGTAATTTTTTAGTAATTGATTGAAATATAATTATTCTACGATTTGGTAATATTCAGTAAGAATAAGGTAATAATATAAATCTTAGGAAAGTACTTATTCAGTTTAATGAATAATTTAATGAAGTTGCTGGATCAAAAGTTGAGAATAAATTTGTTATCATTTTCAAGTTAATTCCTTAAATAATTCACTTTTTTTATTAATTTTTTTAAGTGAATTATTTGGTGAAAAATAAATAAAAATGTTAATTATGATAAATAGTATAACAAATACAATAAATAAAATTTCTCATCATAATGGTGCTATTTGAGGCAATAAGGATTACTATAAGTAAATATCTTTAACTTGACAAGTTAATGTTTTAACTTAAACTAAATCCTTGGCCATTAAGAGTAGGGTTTAGTTTACTATGTTTTGGTTTAAGAGACCAATGCTTAAAATTCAGCCACTTAATGAAATTGATTTAATTCATTTTAGAAAATTTTCTGTTAATGTTCTTTCAATTACGATTGGTATAAATCTATGGTTTGCTCCACAGATTTCTGAGCATTGTCCATATATAAGTCCAGGTCGATTAATGTTAATAGCTCCTTGATTGAGGCGTCCTGGTACTGCATCAATTTTAACTCCTAAAGCTGGAATTGCTCATGAATGTAATACATCTGCTGCAGTTACTACAATTCGGATTTGTGTATTTATTGGTAAAATTGTTCGATTGTCTACGTCTAATAATCGAAATTCTTCATGGTTTAATTCATTAACAGGTTTTATATATGAATCAAATTCTGTTTCTCTGAAATCTGAGTATTCATATCTTCAATATCATTGGTGACCAATTACTTTTAAAGTAATTGAGGGATTATTAATTTCATCAATTATATATAGTAATCGTAGTGATGGTAATGCAATGAATATTAATGTAATCGCTGGTAATAGAGTTCAGATAAATTCAATTGTTTGTCCTTCTAATAAATATCGATTAATAAATAAATTTTTTGTTAGTCTTATTATAATGTATGCTACTATAATTGTAATTATTGATAAAATTATAATTGTGTGGTCATGAAAAAATGTAAGTTGTTCTATTAATGAAGAATTTGCGTCTTGAATTATAATGTTTCCTCATGTTGCTATTTCTAATAAAAGAATTGATTCTTTATTTATGAAGCTTAAATTCATTGCACTAATCTGCCATATTAGATAAATTGAAGTTAAAATAGGAATTTCATTATATGAATGTTCGGCTGGGGGTGTTTTTTGTAATCATTCGATTCTTGATGTTATTCTTCTTCTGAAAATGATTATACGTTTTGATACAATTCTTTCTCATATGATTATGATAAATATAATGATAGCAATTATTGATATGATTCTTCCTACAGATGAAACAATATTTCATCCTACATATCTGTCAGGATAATCTGAATATCGTCGAGGTATTCCTCTTAATCCTAAAAAATGTTGAGGAAAGAATGTAATATTAACTCCTAGGAATATGATAATGAATTGTATTTTTAATCATGTTGGTTTTATTGTGATCCCTGTAAATAAAGGGTATCATTGAATAAATCTTCCTATGATTGCGAATACAGCTCCTATTGATAATACATAATGAAAATGTGCAACAACATAATAAGTATCATGTAATATAATGTCAATTGATGAATTTGCGAGAATAACTCCTGTTAGACCTCCAATTGTAAATAAAAATACAAATCCTAGTGCTCATATTATAGCGGGAGTATAATTTATTTTAACTCCGTGAAGTGTTGCTAATCATCTAAAAATTTTAATTCCTGTTGGAACAGCAATAATTATTGTTGCTGAGGTAAAATAAGCTCGAGTATCAACATCTATTCCTACTGTAAATATATGGTGTGCTCAAACAATAAATCCTAAAATTCCAATTGCTAATATTGCATAAATTATTCCGATTGTTCCAAATGTTTCAGTTTTTCCTCTTTCTTGACTAATAATATGTGAAATTAATCCAAATCCTGGAAGAATTAAAATATATACTTCTGGGTGACCAAAAAATCAGAATAGATGCTGATATAAAATTGGGTCTCCTCCTCCTGAAGGGTCAAAGAATGATGTATTAAAATTTCGATCAGTTAATAGTATAGTGATAGCTCCAGCTAGTACTGGTAATGACAATAATAATAGAAGGGCTGTAATTCCTACTGATCATACAAATAATGGAATTCGTTCAGGAGTTATACCTGCTGGTCGTATATTAATAATTGTTGAAATAAAATTTACAGCACCTAGAATTGATGATACTCCTGCTAAATGAAGAGAAAAGATAGCTATGTCAACAGAGGCTCCTCTATGGGATAGATTTCTTGATAAAGGAGGATACACAGTTCATCCGGTCCCGGCTCCTGCTTCTGCTAATCTTCTTATTATTAATAATGTTAATGAAGGGGGTAATAATCAAAATCTTATATTATTTATTCGTGGGAATGCTATATCTGGGGCTCCAATTATTAAAGGTACAAGTCAATTTCCAAATCCTCCAATTATAATTGGTATAACTATAAAGAAAATTATAACAAATGCGTGTGCAGTTACTACAACGTTATAAATTTGATCATCTCCAATAAATCTTCCCGGCTGTCCTAGTTCAATTCGGATAATAATTCTTATTGCAGATCCAACTATTCCTGCTCATATGCCAAATAAAAAATATAGGGTTCCAATGTCTTTATGGTTAGTTGAAAATAATCATTTATTCAAATGATAAGGTGGCTGAATTTTTAGGTAATAAATTGTAAATTTATTTATGGCTTTATATGCCTCTTATCATTATATTTTATTAAGCTTTAATAGTCAAATTATTATATGATATTAGATTGCAAATCTAAAGTAGGAATATAGCCTTAAAGCTTATATTTAATATATTTTTAACTTTGAAGGTTAATAGTTTGTTTATAACTTAAAGCTTTAATAAGTTAAATTATATTAAATAACATCTAAAATTATAATAATAGGTAATCTTAAATTTATAATAATTATCATAGTTCTTATCATTTTATTATTTTTAACAATTAATCATTTAATGGAACTATTAAATGATAAAAATATATTTGTTATAATTCGTAAATAAAATATTAATGGAATAAGTCTGAATATAATTATATAAATAATTAAGAAAGTTTCTTTGGTTTCAATTAAATTTTGAATTGTAATTCATTTAGGTAAAAATCCTAAAAATGGGGGTAATCCTCCAATTCTTATTATTATTAAAAATAAATTAATTTTATCTATATTATTTATATTAATTCTTCTTATTTGATTAATAAAGAAAATTTTATATTTATGAAATATTTGACAAATAAGAAATGTTAATATTCTGTAAATTATAATATAAATTATTCATAGATTGATTGATTTATTAATTGCTAATATTCATCCTAAATGGTTAATAGATGAATATCCTATAAGCTTGCGTAGGGATGTTTGATTAATTCCCCCAATTCTTCCAATTGTAACAGATATTATAATTGCAATATTAATAATTATATTATTATATATTAAATTTCTTATTATTATTATAGGTGCAATTTTTTGTCATGTTATTAATAAAATACATTTATTTCAATCTATTTTTGACAATATTTTTGGTATTCATAAGTGAAATGGCGCTGCTCCAAGTTTAATTAATACTCTAATATTAATTAGTAATATATTAATTTTATCTGGTAAATTGCATTTATATAAACTTATTAGGACTATTATTAATAATAATATACTTCTTATTCTTTGGGTTAAGAAATAAATTATTGCAGCTTCTGATCTTGAATTATTAGGGCTTTTTAAAATTAAAGGAATAAAGGATATTATGTTAATTTCTAATCCAATTCATATATTTATTCAATTATTTGCTGAAATTGTAATTATTGTTCTTGTAATTAAAGTAAAATAAAATAATCATCAACTTTTTTTAATTAGAGAGGAGAGTCTTTATCTCTATAAACAGGGTATGAACCTGTTAGCTTAAATTTAGCTTACCTTTCTGTATATTTGGGTGTAGTAAGATGCACAGAAAATTTTGATTTTTCAGGTTATGGTTTAATTCCATAAAATATAATAAGAGTACAAAAATACATAATCTATTCTATCAAAATAGCCCTTTTTTTCAGGCATCTTATT